CCTCCTCCTGCCGCAATGGTGTGGGGCGTCAGAGGCTGTTGCCCCGTGGCCAACTCGAAGGGGCTGAAGTTCGACGCAGAGCTTTTTGGTTGTTAATTTTTAGCAGCACTGAGCTACATCCAACAGCTCCAGTCCTTCTGGTTGGTTTGCTTGCACTAAAGTGCCTTAAGTAGCCCTCGAGGAGTCCGTTTATATCCGTCTGAGCTTTCAAATATATACCGACCGTAGGTATCTATCTAACTTACCATCAGATACCGACAGTCGTCTTCTAACATTACCGACCTTTAAATATCGGGTTTTCATCATAAGAAACAACCCGATTTCCGAGACCTCTTGCATTGCATTACCATAACGAAAAAAAAAAAGAGAGAAATTGCTCTTGTGACTCGGAATGAACCTTTCTCGGTGGAAGAAAGGAATAGCGATGGATTCCTATGAAGCATTCAGGAACAAGAAGATTCAATCAATCGGACGACGAATTCTTACGTGGTCCAAGGAAATCAAAGGTCCGTTTCCACGATTTCATCTATATCGAATCTGAATATCAGAATAGCTTATATAGTCATGATTCAATTCAGGTCCACTGACTTTTGATTGATTTCTCTTCGGATCTGATTGGAACATTTGAGAAGTAGGAAGACTTTGGCGGGCGATTCAGAATTGGTATCTAGAATATCTATGTCCTAGGACATAAAATATGAATAGATATAATAATGAAGAGAAATGAAATCTATATCTAATCTAAGAATTTTTAGGCTGTACACCTAATTTTTTTGCCTTTCCTGGGATTGTAGTTCAATCGGTCAGAGCACCGCCCTGTCAAGGCGGAAGCTGCGGGTTCGAGCCCCGTCAGTCCCGACCTAGGATCCGATGAATCGATCAATTCATCTCTCTCTGTAGGGGGGGCTTAGGATCTAATTCCCAGCAGGAGGATCCTTCTTTCGTTTCGCATTTATCATCGGACAAATCAAGGAATCAAAATTACAATAACTAGTACCGATTGATGGAGGAGAGACATATGTAGGTTGGTACAATCGGGGGTATCACCATCATATAAAGCATATTAAGTAAGGATTCAAAGAGAGACCATACAGGTCTGGCTTTTTTCGATTGTTCCTGGCCCATCGAATAGAGTAGCAATTTCTTTCCCGGGAGCACATAACATTTTCTTTTTTTTTCTTCGCTACACCTATTCTTCTTCCAATCAATTCGAAATAATCGTCAACTGCTCTACTCTAATTCATAGGTTTTTTAATTGTATTGATACCGGGATCTATCGAAACAATAGTATGGGCATATAAAAAAAAAGCAAGTCATCCCTTAGCACAAGCACTAAGTAAGCAAGCTACCTTTTTTTCTATAAGAAAAAATCACCCATCAAATATTGAATGACTGAGCACTCAAATCCTATCGCGAGTCTTGATACATAGTATCTTAAGTCCTTTCCACAACTCCTAATTTTATTCTCCATCGGCCCTAATTCACGACTCAGTCAGTAGACACTACACTAGTAGGGTAGTCAGTTATGTAATTAGGAATAAACCAAAAACGCCTTCTTGGATCCTAGGAGCAAGGATTTACAGTCCTTTAGAACAACCTTTTGATCCCAAGATTTCCGGCCCCTGACTTTCGTATTTTTTAATCTCACAATTGAATCTGACTACCCAAGTCGATCCTATTGGCAACGGGCAAACGACGGCGGGATCTCGGTGCCTTTCTCTTGCTCTTGAAAGAATAGAAGTTGAGTTCGAGTTGTTATCATGCCGGATCAGAAAAGTCAAAAGCCATACTAAGAGCCAGCGGACCTGCTCACGGGAGTCAGGCCTGTTCTGTAGTGGGCAGACGTAGCAGGGCCATCTGAAAGAATATAGGAAAAAGAGCCAGCCGCTGGAGAAAACAAATTACGCCGGGTTCTCAATTCCATGGAGTATGTAGTGAGTTTGAATTGACCCGGTTAGCTAGAACGCTACCGTCCTCAGGTTCAACCAACCGTTGGTTTGCTTTAACAAGATTTCACTGAAGTGAACCCGTTGGTGAAACCTGAGCGTAGCTAATGAAAGGGACTTAAATTAGAACAGAACCGACTATAAGCCCTGAGAGCCAGCAAGCAAACCCCCCTGACTCTCTCTCTATAAAAAAAATGCGTAGTAAACTCCTTGTTTGTTTTATTTCCGATAGCTGCCGTTTTTCCAGTTTTCAAGTCAAGCGAGAAAGCAAGTGGAATAATCCTTTCCTTTTTTCGGCCATTTCTCAGCAATAGCTACCTGAATGGAAGCAAGCTACCTTCGGGGATAAGAAGAAGAGTGGTCGAAGACTACGAGTCGAAGCTAAGACCAATCTAAGCCAATATCCCTCAGCTGGAAACTATATAGATAGCTTTTTAGCGCTTAGCTACTTTATCCTTCTGCGCCGCTAGCGCTACTACTCCTAGTGATAGGAATAAACTACTCTTTTTCGCGAGAAGGCCCATCTCGTCTCGGACCGGTGACGTATTCTAATGATCTGGATCTCTGGCTTATCTCTTACTTGACGGATTATATTTCGGCTAGTGGGATTTAAGTGACGATAATCAGGGAAAAGGGTTGATTGGCTCTGATCGATACCATCTAAAAGTGCTTGCTTCATCCATTCGTGACATTACATTACTGGTTATTCTTACTAAGTTTCGCCTCTAGTGACTCTTGGAATCATGCGCATGGCTCCATGTCGGCCTTAATTTTGCGTCGGTGTAACGACCGGTGCAAGTAACAAATACTACCTACGAGTCTCATTCTCTCGCATTCGTCCTTACCTGTGTTCTATTCTATTGATCCAGTTTAGGCAGCTTTCAGTCTCTATAAACTTTATGGAATATCTCTTACACAAGATACGAAGTCATCAATCAATGGCATGAAGGACAGGAACAGAAAGACTTTATTTAGGGTCAGTGGGTAAGCAAGCAAGCCTTGCAGTGTGACCGCAACTTGCTAGCCGACACCGGCTACCGCAAAGAGTTCAGTGTAAAAAAAAAAGCTAAAGAAAAGACCCTTCCATTATTATACTGAATATAAGCTTTAAACCCCTTACGCAATGAAGCAAAGTTCAGAACTTTAGTCAGGGTCAACTCAAGATAACTCTTTCATCCGTCGAAGCAGAGACAGGAATTGCTACTTGAACTAGAAAGCATACTACTTAGATAATAGTTATTCATGTACACATCCCGTAGGCAAGGAAAGAGATTATTAGAAAGCCAAGCCAGTGCAGAGAGAGAAAGTATAGTTACATAAAGAAGAGGAACCTTTTGCCAGAGGAGGCTATGAAATAGTAGCCAGTGATTGCTTTGGCAAGCTAACTGAAGGATCGAGGATAAAACCTCTTGTCAATACAGACAATTTTCATAGAAAAGTCAGCGAGTGGAATAAATGGAACGAGTATAAGGGCTAGTTAGTAGGTGAGGTTTCTAAGTGTGAAAATTGTAGTAAGCAGTAGTTAAGCTCTCAAGCGAGTCAGTCGTTAGTTTAGTTGATAATCCTGTCCAGTAAGGTAAGTAGAGTCAATAGAGTTGAGTAAGTCCTTGTTTCTTTCCCTTTTACGTTGAGGCAGCTAGTAATGTAAGTGCTCGTCATGAAGATAGTATAGGAGAATATGGCCCCAATGATAGCACGAGCAGGAAGCCAGCCAGCCCATGAAGTTGGTTTCAAGCCCGTTTAAACGCCTTTTAACGGCCGTTTGATGGCTGTTTAAGGTCTAAGGTCGTCCGGAGTGAAGTTTAAGGAAGATAAGATGTGCCAGTTAGAATTACCAGGATCTGCCAGCGGTATTTGATTGAAAGAGTGCGGTACCGGTACGAATTACTTTATTGAATTAGATAGCCCCTCCTCTAATTCCACGAATAGATTCGATCCATTAGATTATTTTTGACTCTTTCTTCTCGGCCTAACGACTGAACTCTTATTTATTGGGAGGCTGTCTTCGCTCGCGAATGACTAATAACTAAGAAAGGTGCTTTCCTTTACTAATCTAATACCCCTTCTCGATAAGTAAGGTAGGGGGCTTGCTGAAGATTTCCAATATTGCCCAGGGCTTGGCTTATCGCCTACTCCTGCTGGTGAAGAGGAAGGCAAGAAGGAAGATCTTGGCGTCTCAGGGACAAATGCCACAGAAGTAGCTGTTTTCGCGTTTCGAGTTGTTGTCGCAATTGAATCATCATAGGTATAGGTAAGTGTTCCATTAACCGGTCTTTCAGGTCTTGTTGGTGTGATCGTATCTTCTGTGAGAGTTGCCGGTGCTAATCTTTTCTGTTACAGTAAGAGCTGCAACTGCAATTGAATACGGTGTTCTCGAATAAGCCGCTTGAGAAGAAGCGGCTATTTCATCCCGTCTGTCTGTAGTAAGCAATTCCTTTCCGGGCTGTGATTGATAAAATATCCCCCGGTCTCCCCGTCGGTTCGGTGGTTGGTTTTTGGTTTAATATCTGTACTTCCTATTAGCCTCGGCCTTACCCGTTCGATTGATTGCTATAAAAGTTTGAAAGGTAGGTTTTGTCAGTGATTAAATGGAAAGGAAGGAAGGGAAGAGGTAACTCACCAACCAACAGGAGGAGGATATGAAATAGAGCACCAACAACCGTTCTACTCGAGCGGAACTTCTAACTGAAGCTTCTCACGTTTTTCAGCAGGGTCTGGGCTACGGGGTCCTTTTCCAACCCCTCTCTTATGCGTTCGGGGATGGCCCCTTTGAGTTGGCTCATGTCTGCTATCTCTTCTAACTTGTTGGATGCCAACTCGGCCTTTCGACTTAGTGCGTCGGCAACTTGATTTGATTGGTCCTCCCGGGCTTGTACTCGAGGACCATGTCGAACCCCACCAGAAAGTCTTGCCACCGTGCCTGGGGCTCTCTTCTGAGTAAGGAAAGAGCTCGTAGCCACGTTATCGGTCTTGATCACGAACCTTGAGCCCAGCGAAGAAAACTACACTGCGCTCCAGCAATTCAATGATCTCTGTGACTTGGCTATCAAGGTCACTCGCCACGAGCGCTTGCTGCGAAAAGTCGGACTTGATGCAATGGTGGCGGAGATCAATATCACTAAGCCAGTTGTTTGCCTTGCTCTACGCAAAGCCCCACCCAATCAGGCTGCCATGCTAAACAAGCCCGGTATGGAGCGGACTGCAGGCAAATTTGGCAATCGGCCACGTGACTTCACGTACGATGTCTCAAAGGCCGATGAGATCTATGATTGCTTGGAAAAAGTCGGGTTAGTTGGGTCCCCAGAGCATAAAGTCCAGTTAGACGCACTAAAGGGACAGAAACCCGTATGCAAGTTTCATGCCAGTAATAGTCACGCCACAGCTGACTGCGTAGCCTTCCGCCACGCAATACAGGACAAGATTGATGGAGGCTTGCTTCAGTTTCCCGATAAGGGAAAACAGATGTTGATTGACAAGCAACCTTTTCCCAAGACCGCGCAGGCAGCGCCGGTGTATATTCATGACCACTACTTTGATTTGTCGATATAGTCAGTGTGCCGCGAGTGCTTTCTCTCTTTTGTCCAACTTGACTTCTTTCTTCCACATAGGCCTCGCTTGCATGCCTTGTGGCAAACTAGACTGAAAAATGGTTTATATAAATAAAGACACGCTCTTGAAGCCCTAAGAAATAGGCTTAATCGGTTCGAATCCGAATAAGGGCTGGCTCTTTCTCCGGAATAGGAGAGTCACTTACCCAGAAAAGATCTTGCTAGGCAGGCGGTTCCCTCGGCCGCCTTTACTTGGAGGCCCCTTTCACTCCATGAAGTAGCGAGGCTCGTTGAAGCAGACCTAGACAGAAAGATAAGTGGTCGTTCGTTCGAGAATGAGGTTGCTCCCCGTTGACAGAGGGAAAGGGGGGCAGAACGAATAGAGTACAAGCTATATGCTTAACACAACACATGCAATTCGAACGAAGTTTTCTCGGAGAGATCAGTTGGGTTCAATGCCCGCTAGTCCCATGCTTTTTGTTGGTCAACAACCAACCACAGCTATCTATAGTTCTTAACTACTCCGTGCAGGAAAGACTCTCTTTCTTTCCGTCTGGAGGGAATTTTTTTGTCTCAATCAATCACTATGTTTCCACTCAATTTTCATTACGAAGATGTATCACGTCAGGATCCGTTGCTCAAACTGAATCACGCCAACGTTATGGAAGTTCCTGGATCGTGTGAAATAAGAGTAGTACCTAAGGCACCCTATGATTTCATAATCAAAAATGGAAAATTGGCTATGGAGATTCCGCGCGGTCAGAAATTCATACAGACACAAAAGGGAGGAAAGTCGTTTCGATCCAATCCATTCTTGGGGTCAAAAAAAGACAAAGGATATGTCAGTGACCTAGCACGACAAAGCACTCTCCGAGGGCATGGAATGTCTAATTTTTCGGTCAGAATATCGACAGTAATGTCTCTGTTAGATTCTCCGGTCGAAATACGGGCAAACTCCATTAAATTCTCGATGGAAACGGAGTTTTGCGAATTCTCCCCGGAACTGGAAGATCATTTCGAAATATTCGAACATATTCGAGGGTTCAATGTGACTATTGTAACTTCGGCCAACACACAAGATGAGACTTTACCACCGTGGAGCGGATTTTTGCAAAAAGATGAGGGAGAAACTCAGTAAGAGATGTCGGAGAAGCGAAATATACGAGATCACAAACGCAGATTGCTCGCGGCTAAATATGAATTGAGACGAAAGCTTTATAAAGCCTTTTGTAAAGATTCCGATCTTCCTAGTGATATGCGGGACAAACTTCGTTATAAGTTGTCCAAGTTGCCAAGAAATAGTTCCTTTGCACGAGTTAGAAACCGATGTATTTCCACAGGTCGCCCTCGTTCCGTATATGAGTTCTTTCGAATTTCTCGTATCGTTTTTCGTGGATTAGCATCTCGAGGTCCTTTGATGGGCATAAAGAAATCGTCTTGGTAGCAACCGCAAAACCAATAAAACAAGGGTTAGCTCTGCAGCTGGTCCACAAGCAAGGTAAGTAGGTCCATTACCGGCCGGCTCCGGACCGAAAAGACCTAACGGAGTCATCCCTTATCTCGGATCGGAGATGCTAACGGGGCAGGAATCGAAGTGGGGGACCTATCTACCGCCTGTGTCTATCTCCTGTCAAGTATGCTCCCCAGACACTACGTACAGGGTAGTACTCTTGGATATAATATCACCGCGTGAACGTGAACATAACATTAAGTTACGAATGTAACTCCCGAGGGATCGACCACTATTCTAAATAAAGTCAGGCGGAGAACTGTTGTTCATTGGAGCGCCGGAGTGCGGAGGTTGTTCCCATCATTGAAGTCAGAGTGTGGGACTGAGCCTTCCGAATGATAAAGAAAAAAAAGTGCTTAGTTTCGTTGGAAAAACCAACGCAAATATCATATTGACTTTCTCTCGCCCAACTTCTAAGGATAGATAGAAAAGGTTGGAGAGAGTGACTTTCTGAAATTCTCTCCTTTCTAAAGCTGCGCAAGGCGGCCCCACCCACCCCTCTTTTCCCCCTTTAATGAAAGACCCTCGCCCGCCCCGCTTCCTATTCATTTTTGGGTCGGGACCCGAGGACCTTTTTTTTTTTCTCAAGAGGTGATTTCGAGAATCAACCAACCGAAAAATCCGTAGCCCAGGTGACTCACAGCCTCCCTCTCGAAAAAAAAATGGGATTCAATAACAAAAAATAAGCTTTTTGATTGATTCAGGGCGCAGCGAAACCAAATTCTTTCAAGGCAAAAGGGGGGCTTACTTACTTAACTTTTCCTGACGCTGAGTCATCCTATTCAAATTTAGCTATGTTAATCGAACAGGAAAAGTTTTAAGATGATATGGACCCCCAAGAGATGGACGAGAACCTCCGCTTAGGGGTCGCACTCTGTCCCGCTTGGTGGACGAAATCTTCTCTCCTTTTAGATTAGATAGAATTCTTTCTCCCACACACCTTTGCCCTCTTTCACCGAAGAGGAAAGAAGAATCTTCCAAGCGGACAGAGACCTAAATATCCATTAGATTCATTCCTAAGCTTGCTTTGTTGCAGTAAGATGATCAGTCCGAGAGTGCTGGGGAGAAGAGAAAGCGGTCAAAACCCCGGTCACCGAGCAGTCGGACGACTCTTCAGTAACCCATAATTACCCCTTCGACGCTCGCTTCTTTCGCTGTATACCCCCTCCATCCTTCGGAGGCGGAAGAAAGAAAAGGTACTATAATGGATTATTTATTCTTTTTAAGTAGGGCCCCAGAACGAAAAAAAGGTGGGGGAACCAGAGTTGTCACGATCGGAAAGAGAAAAAAAAATGACTATGAGGAACCAACGATTCTCTCTTCTTAAACAACCTATATCCTCCACACTTAATCAACATTTGATAGATTATCCAACCCCGAGCAATCTTAGTTATTGGTGGGGCTTCGGTTCGTTAGCTGGTATTTGTTTAGTCATTCAGATAGTGACTGGCGTTTTTTTAGCTATGCATTACACACCTCATGTGGATCTAGCTTTCAACAGCGTAGAACACGTTATGAGAGATGTTGAAGGGGGCTGGTTGCTCCGTTATATGCATGCTAATGGGGCAAGTATGTTTCTCATTGTGGTTCACCTTCATATTTTTCGTGGTCTATATCATGCGAGTTATAGCAGTCCTAGGGAATTTGTTCGGTGTCTCGGAGTTGTAATCTTCCTATTAATGATTGTGACAGCTTTTACAGGATACGTACCACCTTGGGGTCAGATGAGCTTTTGGGGAGCTACAGTAATTACAAGCTTAGCTAGCGCCATACCTGTAGTAGGAGATACCATAGTGACTTGGCTTTGGGGTGGTTTCTCCGTGGACAATGCCACCTTAAATCGTTTTTTTAGTCTTCATCATTTACTCCCCTTTATTTTAGCAGGCGCCAGTCTTCTTCATCTGGCCGCATTGCATCAATATGGATCAAATAATCCATTGGGTGTACATTCAGAGATGGATCAAATTTCTTTTTACCCTTATTTTTATGTAAAGGATCTAGTAGGTTGGGTAGCTTTTGCTATCTTTTTTTCCATTTGGATTTTTTATGCTCCTAATGTTTTGGGGCATCCCGACAATTATATACCTGCTAATCCGATGCCCACCCCGCCTCATATCGTGCCGGAATGGTATTTCCTACCGATCCATGCCATTCTTCGTAGTATACCTGACAAATCGGGAGGTGTAGCCGCAATAGCACCTGTTTTTATATGTCTGTTGGCTTTACCTTTTTTTAAAAGTATGTACGTGCGTAGTTCAAGTTTTCGCCCTATTCACCAAGGAATATTTTGGTTGCTTTTGGCGGATCGCTTACTACTAGGTTGGATCGGATGTCAACCTGTCGAGGCACCATTTGTTACTATTGGACAAATTCCTCCTTTTGTGTTCTTCTTGTTCTTTGCCATAACGCCCATTCCGGGACGAGTTGGAAAGGGAATTCCTAATTCTTACACGGATGAGACTGATCAGTGAAAAATTCTGACACCAATCATTTACGTATTACACCCAGAATTCATTGACAAGCGCGCTTTGTCCCCTTTTGTGAGGCCTCACCTCACCTTCAATTCACTTGAAAAGCCTGTTCCGATCGAAGGGAAAGGACAGAAGCCTTGGGTGGGGAAAGTAAGGAACTAGCTCGGCTAACAAGTCATAAGACAGAGGAGAGGGACAAGATGCTCGACCGATCCGTAGAGGTTAGTCAGAGGCTTGACCGAGGGAACCAGCTCGGCCAATAGCAATATGAAGAGGTTCGGATGGTACAGGTTCAAGGTTGCCCGATTGGTAAATAGTAGAAGTCTCCGGAACCTCTTATACTTCTCTGTGCAAAAACTCCAATCAAAGGGGGATCAGTTGGATAGAATCCTGGAATTCGTTCAAAGTCAAAGAAACCCGAATAGAGATACAAGCTTGATTTACCTTGTTTTGATGCTTTAAAGAATGCCTCGGGGAACAATATAGTTTACCTGCTCGCCTACTACGGTTAAGGGAAATGTTTCTGTCGAAAGGCAAACAATGTGGGTAGTACGATTCTTCCTCTTTATGTTAGGCTGGCCTAGAGCCCTTTTTGAAGGTATTTTTCACTATATTAGGTATCTTCCCGGTTGAATTGATCATGAATAGTATGACACTGACTCAGCTCAGATGCTGATCCGGGAGAAGTCTCTTCTTTCTGAAAGCACCTCCTGCTGGACTGGATTCTCGTTCTGAACCGAAGACCCAAGAGAAAGAATCCCTTGTTTCTAGGATCTAGAAATCGAACCGGCATAGTTTGAGAATGTAGGCATCTCCTCATCAATAGGTACCGAAGCCGACCGAAAGAGTTTATTTAGGAATCTTTCCCCATAGGGGTCTGTTACTCGCGCCTAAGCTGATGTCTGGAATGGCTGTAGCGGGATCTTTATAGAACATGGATGGTTCCGACATCGAATGATTCCCCAGAAGGTGCCTGAAACTATCATTTTGACAGCAGAAGTACATCCGGATTGTAAAAGTTCCATTCTCCGGTGCCCAATTCCTACCTTTTGCTTGGTGATTTTACTTTCGATTGAGGAACGGGGCTTGCCCTAGTATTCTAGTTCTTAATGATACATAGGAAAAACTAATCGTAAGATGTATCTTATACTTCCTGGCTGGGGGGACTACCCCCCTTATTGACTTCGCTACTGAGACCACTTCCAAGTAAGAGCGCAAGCCGACCGACCATCTTTGCTGCGGAGGAACCTACATGTGAAAAAGAACCCGATCATACGGGGAAAGCCTTCCCAACTGCGTATACCTTACTTACTAGCTAGCCTAAGAAGATAAGTACTAGCCAGCAGACTGGAAATCATCCGAGCTCACCAGGACCCAGAAAAGAGGATGCTGAGAAAAAGGGCTTCAACCGAAGGAATCCCCCATAAAAGCTGTGAAAGTAGGGATTTAAGCATAGATAGAGGTGATAGTTTAGCCTCTTGATTTAGGAGTTCAATAACCCGCGGTATTCTTAAATAAAAGCACTTTACCTTCCCAGGAGTTTGTGTATTGATGCCGAGAATACACTTTTTGATAGAATCAGCTCTTTGAGAATAAGTTGTGTGTGTAAAAATAGGTTGCATATAGTAACCGGAGTTGAGGACATGAGAATCTAGTGTAGAACTCGAGATGGGATGAATACCTGTTCTTAGAGTTATATTATCCGCTGCTCTTGGAGTTGAGGTATTTCTTTCGCTATTGAATCTCGTCTGTCTGTAAGAAGCAATTCTGACCCTGTCTGTGTATGAGGAATTAGCGGTCTGCAGATGCGTTTTCGGGAGCAGATAGAGTGTAAGGAAGATAATCGGATGTTGCGCAACGGTAGGAGCTCCCTGTTCTCATTCCTTTCTTTCTCGGAAAAAACCAGCAAACAATCAAAGGGGCCAAGCTCTAGTTCAAGTAGGAATTCCAATCTCAAGCCTCTTTCCTCCCTGTGAGGGGTCCTAGCTGCTTCTTTCATACCAAGAAAGAAAAGAAGCTGTCATTCCAGTACCACTGTCCAATCAGTGAGTCAAGCACTAGTACAATTGAGACCTTAGGTTTGGTTACAGGCATTCGTCAAAGGCAGCCTTCATTCAAGCGATAGCAGACCAAAAAGGGATGGGATGAGAACTAACCAATATCAATCTTCATGTACCGAGGGGTGCTGTCAGTCGTATATCAGCCTAGCCTTTCAAATAGGGATTCGATCTGACCCTTAGGATTGTTAGTCTTTGAACGTAAGGAGACCGCCCTTATAAGATGCGAGGCTAGAATACTTATTATAGGAAAGGGAATCTTTATAAAAGATGAAAGGGCTGCATTCGTTACCTGACTGGATCAGGCCGCTAGGAAGCCATCAGAGGGTGACGCTTTCTATATATATCTGTTTCCATCTAATCAAAGACAGTTCAATTCGATCTTAGCCGATCTAAGGTTGACCGGCTCTCCGGCCCCCTTTCGGTGCACTATTGGAGAGCTCTTTGGGCCTGCCGCTTTCTCCAAAATGGAAACTGTCAAGATTAGCCTACTGAACGATTCTTTCTATCACTTACGTAATTTCTTCTCTTAGTAAATTTATAGAAATAGAAGAAGGGATTCAGGATTCCATTGAAAATGGTACTTTTTTTGATTCTTAGCTCTTGCTGTCAATTCTTTATCGAAGTAAAGAGTAGTTCCTCTTGTTGAAGTATTTACTCTCTTTCCCGGATCCCGCAAGAAGTCATCCTTATTGCGGGCGGGCTCTGTAGAGAATGCGTCTTCTGGTCCTCGTTTGGGTGATGAAACCTTGCTTTCTCAGTAAGAAAAGTAGACAGTAGCTATGAGTAGATTATTTCGGTATGCCAGTTTTTTTCTTCGACTCCGGGTTGGATGCGCAGGGTCAGCCTTCTTTCTCTTTCTTTCCTCTAGAAAGCTTGCACGGAATGGCTGGTTTGGGTGCTTCAACCAGATTTCGCCCTCTGCATCGGGAATTGGATCAAGATCAACTGCTTTTTAATTAAGCTTTTGGATTTTGCTCTCGAATTGACTATTGAAAAGGAAGGGATGTTGGGCGAGGTGATGGCTCTCTTTCAAGATATGCATCTCGAACCAGGTCTCCAACCGGCACTGAAATGGGCCCTTCACTGGGGGTGCCCTCCCCGGTCTCAAGAACTCGAGCGGTCTTAACTTAATAGGTACTGGTAGCCGATTCGGGTTGTATAGCTGCTGGGAAGCATAAAGATCGATCAATGTCCTGATTGCAAGGAAGATGTCAATGCCCAGTAGTGAATGTGTTCCCGGTGGGTCTATCGTCAGTGTTCTAGTGCAAATCATATATCTATGTTTTTCAAAGCACGTCAAGACCAAAACAAAGCGAACGGACGGCAGGTGACTTTGATCTCACGCGGGCCTATACTTCGGCAACTAAGAAGGGGGCTGGGCAATAAGGAGGCTCCTAGCTAAAGCTAAACTTGTCTCGTTCGCGAATGAACCCAACGTCGGGAAATGAAAGAGGCCGCCCTAAGCACCATGCCTGTTTTGATCCTTGTTCCCCTTCTCGCCTCGCCCTATCCGACTGGACACCACATCTCGTCTTCAACTCATTCCGACACTGTGAGATCCTATGGTCACGCCTTAGTCCGAAGGGCTAAACGGGCTTTTGGGCTTTCTAAAGAAATGTGACTCTCCACCTATTTCATTGTGTGCTTACTCCCCTTCTGCGCTAAAAAAAAAAGATAGTAGATAACGTCATCCTTTGCTTGGCTTGCTCCGAGCCATCTTGTTAAGGAAGGGCGGCTAGGGTGGGAAATTAAGAAGAATGGAATTCCAAAGAAGGAGATGAGAAGGAAGACTCTTAGTTGTTGAATGCGAGTCACTACATAGGTGGAATTTGATAAGCTCCTTTAGGCCCGGCTAGCCCGTAGAGTCTTAGGCTTTTTACCACTTTCCCTGACGCAAGGTCGGGGTCGTTACGAATAGGACACATATACACCAAACCTTTGAAGGATGAGGTTCCAGTTTGCCATTCCTATTATTTATAGGCTTCCAGTCTCCTCAGAAGTCCGCTCTTCTATCTTCGTAGAATTCACCTGGCTCTCTTACTCACCTTCGCGTCTAGGGCATGATGTCTTTAATTTAAGATGATTCAATTGGTCAATCGTCTTGTTATTCTCAATCAATTCTTCCGGGCCTCTCTACGGGATTGGAAGAAGGAGTTTTCACCCAAATGAGTTAGAGTTCCTCCGAACCGTGTCATTCTCGAAGTATGGCACAACACTCTGTCGAAAACACGAGGCAGGAGTGCGTCGAAGCATGAATTGACCTAGCGACGTGAACCTTGGGTGAGGTGCACTAGCGAGCGACTTCCTTCCCCTAAACAAAAAAAAATAGAATGCCGCTATATCATTATCATGCGCGAAGCTAAGCAGGAGCCCGAGCTAAGAGAATAGAGCAAACTCGACGTCACAAAACCAGGGATAGATCGCTCAAGGGAGCAACTCGAGATAGATGCAAGATTCTTTCTCCTGCCCTTCACTTAGAATAGAAAGAAAAGTCCATTTTTCAGCACGCACTAATTCCTAAGTTTTGTCGGTCGAATAGCCTTCTTGTGTGACCGGGTGGCAAGCTTTAGAGAATAGGGGCGAGGTCCCCATACTACATAAGGCCGTAAGCAGTGGTTCGAATCAAGCGAAACCAAAGGCATTCGTTGGCACCCGAGATGCTAAGGATCGAAGACTTTTGGGATATGGAATAGTACTTTCTGTTTGTGCCCCTTTTGACGACCAAGTCACAATGGCAACAATGTATCTATCTGGGGATGCGCAGCTGTGGTGACGGACGCGATATGAGGACATGCTGGAGGGCCGTTGCGAGATCAACGCCTGGGATGGGAGGAACTAAATAGGGAGCTCAAGGAAAGGAGCAGTTCCTGCCTGGGAACGTTGTATGGCTCGCACGAGAGTCCCTGATGCGGGCCGGCACTGTTCGAGAAAATCAAAGCAGACCATGGGGGACTGACCCGAGCTATAGACAAAGAAGGACTTTGATAGATAGAATAAGGAAGGCACTCAGACATCAAAAAGAGGGCTACTTAACTATGAATGGTAACATATGAATTGAAACTAATGCGACGGGTCTCAATTACCAAAAACGACTCGACCACTAACTCAGTCCCGCGGGACATTTCTAACACAAGGCCGAAGATGGATGCGAAGAATATTTGACTCTCGAACCATCACACGGATTCCAACCCAACTGCCCATGATATAGTAAGAACGGAATGGAAAGGCAAAAAAACTATTCTATATGCAGACGTGAAAGCTCTATCGATAGAAGCATTCATTCTAGCCTATCTTTTTTTTTTAGAGAGGAACGATTCCCTCGTCTGAGAACCGCCATTCACGCACTATTCCTCCCGACTCAAAAGAGCGATTGATAATCTCGATAACCTAAACAAAAATGCAGAAGTGAGCGTACCCCAAAGCTATCCTCTCTTCCCCTTTTTTAGCTTTAGCCAACTCCATTTTTTTTCACCTGGTCCCAAAAATCTTCTAAATAGAAGGAAGAGAGATCAGAAAGATACGCGGACGACTTTACTATAGTATAGGTCGGATGTTTCCGTGAGCAGTAAGCAGCAGATCTCCCCTTATTGATTGAATTTTTGAAAGCTGGTGGCCGCCTGTGAATTCTTTCAAGGCAAGGGGCGGCCTGATTCGACATTGTTGTTTACTCTGATCCGGTCGAGGTGGTTTTCGTTTACCAGCGCGTAGGCGGTCTAAGTTCCTATGACCGAGTCTTTCTGGCCCCTGTGAACATCTTTTCTTAATGTATTAAAGAGGGCCTCTCTAACCGGTGAAAAGTGGTGGGTGTCCACTAACGGCCATTCCTGGCTCGGCTCCGATAACGCAATTCCGGAAGGAGTCGGTAGTTGGGCACTGGATCCCTTCGGACCTGGAGAACGTGTGACGCTGGGTCGGGGTTTGGTGAACCAACTGGTCGCTCCTCTAGTTGAAGTCTCGGGCCCCTTTTTCTTTCGTTGCCTAGGTTACACCTTCGGAATACCCCAGAAGGGAATTTATCTCTATTTCCCTCAATCTTCACTTTACGCCACGCCGACTCTCCTTTCGTCATAAGGCGTGGAATTAGACCAAGGGGAATCTCCATAGGAACTAGTCCCTCTTCGCACGTAGGAGATCGAGACACAGCCCCACCCAGGGCTATGAGGAAAGATGTAGATCGATCGCCTCAGATAGACAACTACATAGAGGGTCTCTACAAGTCTATATATTCTTTTTGATTGCGTTCCCCCCGCCCCATCACCAATGAGGTCTGCAAGTTTCACATCTAAGTTATACCCGATCCGATAGTTTACGATATATATTTAACAACAACATTCTAAGCTAAGAAAGGAGATTTTTAGATATCGGTAGTTGTCCGGTCGTACCCAAACAGTAAGATTCCAGAGGAAAATGCACCTAAGATCAAATATTTCGAGCCGGCTTCCGTGGAAAATTCAGACTTTCTTTTTGATGCTGCCATCACATAAAAACATAAACTTTGAGGCTCAATAGCTAAATACATGGCAATTGAATCATGAGCCGAGATCATAAAGAGCATACTGCGAGTAGGAAGTGGAATTAATACAATGAATTCAAAAGCATCAAACCTCTCTTGTTCGGAAGAATCGAAACACATCGAAATGGTACCAGCCGTACTTAATAATAGAAGGATTTGGCAGAAATATGTAAAATTGTCCCTCCTAAAAAGATTATTCCGGAATAAATGGGCAATAGTTAGGAGAGGTGCGCCAGCGGCGAGCAGAAGCAAGGTTATTAGATACCTCAGGAAAGCCCGGCCAGAACCACACGTGCAAGTTTCCCTGCATGTGGCTCGTCCGTGATAACTTATTCGGATTTGCGCGAACTAGCGGACCGATCACTAAGTGGGGATGCTCCCTCCAGCATGAGCGAACCTTTTCGAAACTGGTTAGGAATGGGCGTCACTATCCCAGCCAGGTTCTATTGATCATGTCCCCTTCCCCCTTGTCTTGGGGCGTCTTTGGCTTTACGAGAGAAAGCCCGCCATAAAAGTCTTAATCTTCTCGTCCTGGATAATATTCCGGTGCGTCCACAGAAGAGGAAATCGAAATGCATCTTGCTCAGCAGGCGTAGCTTGGAGTGGGAGTGATGCGTGGGTAAGGTAAGGAAAGTGGCCGCCAGAGAGGAAGCCGGCCTATTAAGCGCAGCTAAGCTAATATGCGCCGGAGAAAGCCAGGTGCCGGAGGTAAGCTCTATTCTATTCGGCCCGGAGCATTGATTCCCCATAACGAATAGGCTAGCTCTATCTCTCAATTGCCTATCCTGTGCTCTAGAAGGTCCCCCAGTTCCTCGGCAGCACCTCGAGTTTTAGTTGTCTTACTTACATGAGACTCGGGATATTCCTCACTCCATGGCACCTTTCGCTCATCCATTCTGCCCGCCCGTCCAGACGCGGCGCCCTTTTTCATTATCATCTACCGCCCTTTCTTTCCTCCCGGCTATTCACGCATGAAGATCGTCGTATGTATGCTCGACTTCGGTTGCCGGTGCGTGTAGGTAGGAGTACATTATGGCAGGATCAGTCACCTGGGCAAACCAACCCTCCTCCAAGAAGAATTGTGCTATGCCCTCCCGATCCCTATAGAGCGAAAGAGCTGCCTGGTGATCCCTAGGTTGCAGCACGTCCGGTCGTTAACTCCTCGCGCCGCTGCCGCCGTTTCTAGGACCGACCGACGCCTCACCTGCACAGGTACCTACGTAGTGTAGTGTCGGTAGCACATTCAACATAGCGTTCGGACTCATGTGCCTTCCAGAACCAGGGGTATTCGAGCCAGCTGCGTACGATTAGCCAGCCTTGCGGCTGCAAAAGGATTAGACATCCTCCCATGCTACGGTTCCCTGCGGTCCGAACCCGGTGCCGCATTAGGTTAGGGAGCTGGGCTTTTTTCGCTCCTCTCACATTCGTTCGAGCTGCTTCGCTCCTCTGCATCCCAAAGCGCGCTGCCCTCCTAGGCGCGAAACACTAAGTAATCCAAGCCAACCCACATTACTGACTAACGGTGGATAATCATATTTCTTAGAGGTACTAAATACAACTCCATGAATGAGCAAAATGGAGGTTGCATTAATGATAAAGATCTCTGGGGAAACCGCTAAAAAAAGATTGAACATGTGGGAGGATCCGAACTAATTCAGTTTTCATTTTACCCGTCTGGAGCACTGTGTTATAAACGTTACGAGGCCCTACCACCACTTGAAGGGAGTCCGTCCACCCACGCTACCCACCTACCACCCACCACTTGAAGGCGGCATCTATGTGTGGGATTCGGCGTCGCCCCCGGGACGCGGCCAAATCATACGGTCCCGCAACGCCCTGATTGTTGCGGCGTCCCCTCTCACCACTCCATCCCTTAGCTGGGCTAGCCTTTCGAGGGAAGGCTCCCCCGTGCGGGTGTGGGGGCTGTCTAGGGCCCGCGCTCCCCGTCCTGGCCAATCCCCTTCAGGATCAAGGGGGGTCATCCCCCTGATTATCTCGACCTTGACCTCGAATCGGTCTTCGGCGTCATGGAGGGCCCATTGGATGACCTCCGCGGGGGGATTATTGGGGTACTCGGCCAATAGGCGTTGTTTAATCCCCTCAATCGAGTCCCCCCCTATAACTTCATCGCGCGGGTAGCGCACGTCCGCAGCTTCCTGCATAACAGGAAGAGCGCGAGGCAGTTCCCCCGGTTGATTGACCGAGGTACTTATACTACGCCCGGAGCTGGTGTAGTCTTCCAGCATGTTGGAAGTATAGGTAAACCCCTCCGACGAATCGGAGGATTCACCAGCTCCTTGGGGCATCATGGCATTTACCATGGATGGCCCCCAAGGTGCTTCCCAATTAGCGGTACCAGGAACAGCTTCTACGACGATAGGCGTAAAGGCATGATTAGTTCCACAAATCTCACTCCAACGACCATAGTAAACCCCTCCCCGTTCTAGCGAAATAGATATCTGATTTAAACGACCAGGTACAGCATCACATTTGACACCTAAGGAAGGTACTGCCCAACTATGAGGTACATCAGCAGGTGTTACAATAATACGTAGATGAGTTTTGGCTGGTACAACCACTCTATTGTCCACTTCTAATAAACGTGATTGACCCAATTCTAGATCATCTTCTGGAATCGTATAACTGTCAAAAGTGAGTGACTGTTCATCGGAACTGTTATAGTCTGAATACTCATAAGTCCGATACCATTGATGTCCAATAGCTTTGATAGTCATGGCTGGATCTACTACTACCTCGTCCATTGAGTATAACAGAGCAAATGATGGTATAGCAATGAACATCGGGATGATACTAGGAAATATGGTCCGAAGAATCTCGATAGTAGTTCCATGAACAATCCTTTGCGGGATTGGATTTTTTTTATAGTGGAAATGCCATAAAGCGCGAACCAAGATCCGTGATACGAAAACCAAAATCAGAATGAGGAAGAAAAAGATATCGTGATGTAAGTCTATTATTCCTTGCATCATAGGTGTTGCTGCGTCTTGAAATCCTAATTGCCATGGTTCCGCTGCATCACAAGGAGCAATCTCGATGAATTTATTTAACCAGCTTGGCATGATTCTATATGAACAGTCAAAGTGATCCGCTTTACTTTCTTTTAGCAAAGCTATAAAAATGAAGAAGGACTTGTTCCGGTTGGTTGATCCGGAAAGACATGGGATTTTGTGGCGTAAGATTCTTTTCTTACGATATTTCTAGTTACCTTTCAAACATCCAATTGATAGAGGCAAGCTTGCTTGTTTATGTTATCCCATAAGACTTTTTTAAGTTTAAAGGGCGGTAATAGAATGTAGCTAGATAACTTATGCCACAGCATTTATGTGGGATTGAGTTCATGGAACACTAACTTAACCTTCAAGGTCTGATAGTGCTACAGTTAACACCAAGCCACAAAGAAGGCCCGGGTCATCCAGCTTATATGGAGTTGATTCATCTTCCAATGCCCGAAGAGAAGGTGGTAGTCTTGAAGAATGACCCGGAGATTTTCTTAAGTGATAGCACCTACTTAAGTAAGAGGGTCTTCGTGCACTTGAGCTTCTGTTCAAGGCGCAGAGGGGAAGACAGGACCTATACGCCTATCAAACCAATCCAGGTCTTCTGGTGTGAAGTGAAGGTTTTTTTTTATTCTTCACATCGAAGGCGAACCGTGTTCTAGGTGGCCATAAACAGCCTTGAGACCACTGCTAACCACGGGCATGAACAAAGGTCATCAAGAACTAGAAGGCCCCCAACTCATGCGCGAAGGATGTGAACGAGGAGCAAAGATCCCTTACCTCTATCTGTCTTGCTAGAGTAGAGGAATGGATAGAATAGCCTTACTTAAGGCCGCTTTCTCTCCTGCGGTATGTCTAGTAGTGGCATGAGTAGTTGACCCCTGCTTGTTAGCTAGTCAATTTATTTTCCCACTTTCCAGGATATTTATGGGCTATCTATCTTGCTTGCCAGTCTTTCCTTATGTCTTGTATGTCCGGTATAGTAGGGACACCCGTATAAGGAATAGAGTAGCTGCTTTCTTCTCTCTTGCCAGTCCTATCAGTCCGGGTAACTAGAGGAGTTGAGTTGCTGTTGTTCTCTTCATCTTTCTTGTAACACTGTTAATGGGGGCTCCCTATTATATGCACGGGATTCGGCAGTTGCCTCTTTGTTCTTTCTCCGGTTGTTAACGACTATAAGAGGAATATCTAACTAGAAAGCTAGTAGAAGGTGTAGCTAGCCAGTGTAGCTCTCTGGTCTTGCTTGTTGCTTGCTGCTGTTATCTGTTGTCTTAAGGCGTCAGCCATTCCAGCCCAAGGAATGGAGACAAGGACCCGTATCCGCTCTAACCTATCTGCGAGCCCAGTAGTAGTAGATGTTCTTAGTTGTGTTCTAACTCAGTTGTTCTATTAGTAGGAGTCGTTACTGTACTCTTAGTAGTTGGTAGTAGCTCTTCTATCTAGTAGCGGTTAGTAGTTTGCAGTAGTAGGAGGCCAGGCCCTTAATGAATAGTTCAATAGTGGGTATAACCTCTCTCTAACTCTATAAGAATGGAATCTAATCTATATCATGATATCTGCATCGATCAGAGGCTATTCCTTAACCTTCTTGAAAGGGAGTGAAGTGTCTTCCCCCGGAAGAAAAAAAGAAATGAGCATTAGCCCTTTCATAAGGAGTCCGTCGACCCAAAGTAGTGTGTGTTTTAAGCCAGGGCTTTCTTTCGTGGAGATAGTCGCACGTAATGACAGACATATTCTTAAAGGACTCTACCTTTGCTTCCTTATCCTTGCTAACTAGAAATGAACCTTCACGAGTTGAGTAAAAGCACCTAGCCTATCTCACTCCCCCTATGCAAAATAGCAGTTCGTCCAGCCGTCTTCTAGCTTCGACCAACCAAGAGGATTCCTTATATGAAGGAAGAAAGTCTCAGGAGTGATCCTGCACACTCCAACCATTCAGGTCTATGGCCATCGAGAGACCCCACGTTGACTTGCTTTGTCTTGCTTACCGGCTCGGAATTGAACTTCAAAAAAAGGGACTTACTCTAACGATGCATATCTTTAAGTAAGCAAACCAACAGGAGGAAAGATCACAGCTGGTCTAGGAGCCGAAAGAGCTAAACTTACTTAGTTGTAGAGGGCGACTGAAAAGGAGGCTCGACCCAGAGGGAGAGCGGTGGGCAGAGAGAGAAAGGAAGCGGTACAAGGGATGGTACTAATAATATTGTATAGGATTGCGCACTTGTACCTTACTCTTAGAGTCAAAAAAAATTCTATAATAACACGGAAGGACAGTTGCACCCATGGCAGGGGCAGATAGGCTACCGATGAGTTGTTCTGCTTTGAATCTACTAACGCCATAGGATGTCTTTCAAGAGAACCTTTGTGGAGACGGAGATAGAACTCCTGATGATGCGCACCCGATGGCTTAGTTATGCTATAATTGCTTGATAGCTCAGGGAATACATAAGGTCAATTGAAAGCCACCCAACAGATTAACCTGACTTCGAGGACCGAGTGCTTACCTTGCCTTATTCATTGTATGGCTCTTTTCCTTTAGCTGAGGCGCGAGCTAGCCTGTCTATAGTTTACCCCAACAGGGTATCAACTACTGATAATGGAAAGACTTGAGACTACTATTGCGCTAACGACTGGGCGAGTGAGGTCCCGAGTGAAGTCCAGAAATTAAATAACCATATACAATCTAGGGCTGCCCCCTAAATAGCTAACTAAGATAATAACAATCGATAGAGCGGCAAACGAGGCTACCCTCCGCTGCGGGAATAAATACCTGGCTAAGCGAATAGGGTTAAGAGGCAAGTTTGAAATGCGAACATGAAATGAAATGTGAAAAGGTTAGCTTTGCTTTCCCCAGTCTGCCAAGATAGAGGAAAGACGAATAAGAAACACTCAAATCTCTTTTTAAAATTTGTATTAAAATGATTATCTTTTGGAGCCTCTACCTATATATCGTGAAATAGTTTGATATAAAAAATTTAAATTTTGAGTCCATTCAAACATATGAGGATGTAATCGATTTGTTATTGAAAAAGAAGACATCCGCGCCTACCACCCATGATTCTTCTAGAATATAATATTGCCAGTAGTTTTACTAGGAGCTGCTATTATTGCTATATCATTCCTATTCATTCACAAGGGTTTAAGAACTACAAACAAGGGCTTGATTCCGTTACTTAAGTGAAACCGGATATGTAGGCAAGTACAATACTATACTTAGTTGTACCCCACAGGTGTATGCATGATATCTTAGTAAAGATGAAGTAAGCATGTTCCTTTTCTGGCAGCAAGGCCGGGCTCTCTCGGAAACCACAAGCAAGTAGGAATGAAATAGATCTCCGATTCTATCAAGAAATAAGGCTCCACCCGATTAGTATTGAGATTGAATTGCACGTGTTTATGGATTGAACGGGATTCACTGGCCATTTCATTCAGCAC